CCATTCAAAGCAATTTACGTGAAGGACTCTCTTTAACGGAATATATCATTTCTTGCTACGGAGCACGCAAGGGGGTTGTGGATACTGCTGTACGAACATCAGATGCTGGATATCTGACGCGCAGACTTGTTGAAGTAGTTCAACACATTGTTGTGCGTAGAACAGATTGTGGCACCACCCAAGGTTTTTCAGTGAGTCCTCTAAATGGGATAATGTCGGAAAAAGCCTTTATTCAAACATTGATTGGGCGTGTACTAGCAGACGATATATATATGGGCCCGCGATGCATCGCCATTCGAAATAAAGATATTGGTATTGGACTTGTCAATCGATTCTTAACCTTTCGAATACACCCAATATCTATTCGAACTCCCTTTACTTGTAGGAGTATATTTTGGATCTGTCGATTCTGTTATGGGCGGAGCCCTACTCATGGCGACCTGGTCGAATTGGGGGAAGCTGTAGGTATTATTGCGGGTCAATCTATTGGAGAACCAGGTACTCAACTAACATTAAGAACTTTTCATACTGGCGGAGTATTCACTGGGGGTACTGCAGAACATGTACGAGCCCCCTCTAATGGAAAAATTAAATTAAATGAGGATTTGGTTCATCCCACACGTACACGTCACGGACATCCTGCTTTTCTGTGTTATATAGACTTGTATATAACTATTGAGAGTGAAGACATTCTACATAATGTGAATATTCCACCTAAAAGTTTTCTTTTAGTCCAAAATGATCAATACGTAGAATCCGAACAAGTTATTGCTGAGATTCGCGCAGGAACATACACTTTCAATTTTAAAGAGAAGGTTCGAAAACATATTTATTCTGATTCAGAGGGAGAAATACACTGGAGTACCAATGTGTACCATGCATCTGAATTTACATATGGTAATGTTCATCTCTTACCAAAAACAAGCCATTTATGGATATTAGCAGGAGGGTCGTGCAGATCCAGTGTAGTCCCTTTTTCGCTTCACAAAGATCAAGATCAACTGAACATTCATTCGCTTTCTGTCGAACGAAGATATAGTTCTAACCCCTCAGTGACTAATGAGCAAGTGAAAGAGAAACTCTTTCGTTCGGATATTTCTGGTAAAAAAGAAGGCAATCTTCCTGTTTATTCAGAATTAAATCAAATCATATATACTGGGCGTTGCAATATACTATATCCTGCTATTCTCTATGAGAATTCTAATTTATTGTCAAAGAGGCGAAACAATAGATTCATCATGCCATTCCAGTCGATTCAAGAACGAAAGAAAGAAACAATGCTCTATTCGGATTCCGATATCTCGGTTGAAATACCCATAAATGGTATTTTCCGCAGAAATAGTATTCTTGCTTATTTCGATGATCCTCAATACAGAAGAAACAGCTCAGGAATTACTAAATATGGGACTCTGGAGGTGCAGTCAATCGTCAAAAAAGAGGATTTGGTTGATTATCGAGGGGCAAAAGAGTTTAAGCCAAGATACCAAATGCAAGTAGATCGCTTTTTTTTCATTCCAGAGGAAGTACATATTTTGCCTGGATCTTCTTCCATAATGGTGCGGAATAATAGTATCATTGGAGGAGATACACTAATCACTTTAAATATAAGAAGCCGAGTAGGCGGATTGGTCCGAGTGGAGAGAAAAAAAAAACGGATTGAACTTCAAATCCTTTCTGGAGATATTTATTTTCCTGGAGAGACAGATCGGATAGTCCGACACAGCAGCATCTTAATACCACCAGGAGCGGGAAAAACAAATTCGAAGGAATCAAAAAAGAAATGGAAAAATTGGATTTATGTCCAAGGGATCACACCGACCAAAACAAAGTATTTTGTTTTGGTTCGACTTGTAGAAACATATGAAATAGCAGATGGTATAAATTTATCAACACTTTTCCCTCAGGATCCGTTGCAGGAAAGGGATAACATGAAACTTCGAGTTATCAATTATATTCTTTATGGAAATGGCAAAGCCTTTTTTGGAATTCCTGACACAAGTAGTCAATTAGTTCGAACTTGTTTAGTATTGAATTGCAACCACGCTAAAAAAGGTTCTTCCATCGGGGAGGCCCATGTTTCCTTTGTTCAAGTAAAGACGAATGATCTGATTCGAGATTTTATAAGAATCGACTTAGTCAACTCCCCCCTTTCGTATACCGGAAAAAGGAACGATTCATCAGGTTCATGGTTGATCTATAATACTGGATCAAGTCGCACCTATATCAATCCGTTTTATTCCAAGGCATGGATTCAACAACCCCTTATCCAAAATCAAGTAACTATTCGTACCTTGTTGAATAGAAATAACGAATATCAATCTTTGAGAATTTTGTCATCATCCAATTGTTCTCGACTGGGGCCATTTAACAGTGTAAAATATCACAATGGAATAAAAGAAGCACTTAAAAGAGACCCCCCTATAGTTTCAGTTAGGAAATTGAAATCATTGGGTTCCTTAGGAACAGCCCTTCCAATTACGAATTTTTACCATTTACTAAC